GCCATGAGTCTTTCTTAATATAATTCTTTTTTTGGAAACAAAAAAAAATAATACCTACAGTCGAAGAGAAGGACTAATCAGTTATTTCTTTCATGGCACCAAACATGCCAATATTAGCATTGATGGTACGTAAATGTAACTCGTTGTTCAAACAACTATTCAGAGTTACTAGAGCTCCTTGTAAGGCTTGTTGGAAGACCCGTTGTCGGACTTGATTAATTGCTCTTTGTTGTTCAAAATGAATGCTTTCATTTTTGTAATTTTCTAATTGTTCTAAAGTTTTATAAGTTGAATTAATCAAATTCATTTTTTCTCGTTCTATTTCAGAATATCCATTCACTCGAAACTGATCCGCTTCCTTTTCTACTTTCCTTAAGCGAGTCCGGGCTTTTTCCAGCTGTTCAATGGCCTTTCCGCGTAGTTCTTCTGAATTTCGAATAGTATTCAAGATCCTCTGTTTTCGATTATCTAATAAATCACTTAATGAAAGTAGATTATCTTTCCATTTATTTCAAAACGTTCATGATCCCTTCCCGAACCAAACTTGAATCTTTCAATTCATTTGGCTCTCACGTTCAATTACTTCAATTATTTATGGCGAATTTCCATATCTTTTTTGAATGTAATGAACCTATCCTCTCTTCTCTGTTCATATTCCAAAAATAAAGTATCACTAATAAAAAAAAAAGACCAGAATATTCAGAGGACTCTTCTGACCAAACAAAAACTAAAAAATAAGTAATTGTCAGCAAAGTTGTTTTTTTTTTTCTCCACTTCAAATCCAAAAATTTGTCTTACTTTATATGTAGGTCATCGACTCAGCGTTTGACATTTATTTACTATCAATATTAATAAAAAAAGGATGAACATTTTTCCAATAAAGGATTCAAATCATTTTATCGACATGAGTGTTCTATATCGATAAAATTCGAACTATTCTTTTTTTAAAACCATTTCGGTATTAATATAGTGGTAGAAAGAATACCATGCTGTGCCTAGACTTCAAACGGTTTAGCTTTAACCATGTTAATGGTCCCCCATTATTGGTTGATAGAGAATCAAAGTATATTTACCAACAAATCGCGAAATGCTATGGTTCTTACATATGGTTTCTTTATTTATTCAGAAGTAATTCGCGAAATCATGTACCTTTCGTCCTTAGTTATAAAGAAAAAAAAGAGGTACAGCTGGTTGAATCCAACCTATTCTTGAAATAAACAACCCGCACACACTCCCTTTCCAAAAAAGATCAATACACCAATCACTACGCTGAGATTTATTAGATTTGTTGCTAAAATATCGGTATTAAACCCGAAACTCCCGGCGGATGGCCAGTGACCCAAGAAAACGAAAGAATCGGTTACATTTTTCATATGAGCTCCTCTTATAGATAAACTAAAAAAATCGTTGTATTGCTTCACCTCTTTGCTACTTCTAAATAGAAAATCGATTCAAAAATCGATTCAATTTCGAAATGAATTGTCTTTTTTTAATTGAGATTCCCAATAAACAATAAGAATAAGACTTATTGGAATAGAGTTAGGTACTAGGTTTCATGTGAATTGCGAAATACCTCTTTTGTTGCAACACCTCTCCTTTGGACTAAAAGGGGGAAGGAAGAAAGGAAGTGAGTAACACTAATTCCTCATCCTCAAATCAGTCCTTCCCGCAGGTTAGTTTCTCAACGAATAAGTAATTGTGTGGGAACGATATTTTGATATAATGTGAAAAAGCAACCTGCAAGTCCAATACGCGAAAAGAAATATGTATTTCCCCTATTTCTTTTTCTTTTCTCGGATTAAACAAAAGGATTCGCAAATAAAAGCGCCAATGCTACAACCAATCCATAAATTGTTAAAGCTTCCATAAAGGCCAAACTAAGCAATAAAGTACCTCGTATTTTTCCCTCTGCCTCGGGCTGTCTCGCAATACCCTCTACAGCTTGGCCCGCAGCAGTACCTTGACCAATTCCAGGCCCAATAGAAGCAAGTCCTACAGCCAATCCAGCAGCAATAACGGAAGCGGCAGAAATCAGTGGATTCATGATAAGTTCCTCACACAAAAAAAAAAAGAAATGGTTAATGATACAATCAACCAATGAATTATGACTTAATTATTCTATTGCTAATATTCATCTAGTCAAAATAACTAAAAACTCCAAATTGAAATAGAAATAAGAATATTATTGAATCATTAGATCATTAGAAAGACTTCATCTTTTTTATTTCCTATTTGTAGAGTCTTTCCGAATCAATCCAACTTGAGTTTTTTCATTTCCTTTTCTAATCATTCTTCGATCTTTTTCTTTATTTTCTCTGTTTATTCATTCAATTTACAGTCATAAACGAAACGGAAGGGCTTCGACTGGCATATCATACCTATCTTAATTTAGACAAGTAGGGCTAATGAAATATAAATATTAGTTCATATATAACTTGTCAATATCCAATATCAAATATACATATCTTTCTTCCATAACGTAAACTGCCCATTCTATCTTAAATTCAATCGGATTTTCGAATCATTCTTCGAAACATCTAATCTACAAGAGTTAACTTATAGCCATTGGATTACACATCATACCTGGCGCGACCCCTCTCTACTAACCAACTCCCCTTTAGTTGAAACTTCTCGAAGATCGTTTTTCTATTATCGTAGACTCTATTTGTATATTTAGAAAATAGAAAGAGATTATCCTGATAGAATAGAGTATCTTGAGCCACACATATATTGCCTTGATCTAAGCTAAAAAAAGGACTCTTTCTAAGACTAATCAATGATGGCCCTCCATGGATTCGCCTATATAAGCTGCGGCTAAAGTTGCAAAAATAAGAGCCTGAATACCGCTTGTAAATAATCCGAGGAACATGACAGGTATAGGAACCACTAAAGGTACTAAAGAAACAAGAACAAGAACGACTAGTTCATCCGCTAATATATTTCCGAAAAGTCGAAAACTAAGTGATAGAGGTTTTGTGAAATCTTCTAAGATGTTAATGGGTAAAAGAATTGGAGTTGGTTGAATGTATTTACCAAAATAACCTAATCCTTTTTTTGTAAGACCCGCATAGAAATAGGCTACCGACGTTAGTAAAGCTAAAGCAACAGTAGTATTTATATCATTCGTGGGTGCGGCTAACTCCCCGTGAGGTAACTGTATGATTTTCCAAGGTAAAAGAGCCCCTGACCAATTAGAAACAAAAATAAATAGAAACATAGTCCCAATAAAGGGAACCCAGGGGCGATATTCTTCTCCAATTTGAGTTTTGCTCACGTCTCGAATGAATTCAAGGACATATTCAAAGAAATTCTGACCGCCAGTCGGAATGGTTTGTGGATTCCGAACAGCTATAGCAGCTGAACCTAATAAGATAGCAATTACAACCCAAGAAGTAATAAGTACCTGGCCATGGATTTGGAACCCCCCTATTTGCCAATAGAAATGTTGGCCTACTTCCACACCGGATATATCGTATAACCCCTTTAGCGTGTTGATTGAGTATGATAGAACATTCATATTGTCCTCTGACTGAAATATCACTTTAAAAGAAATTATTTTGATTCAACCATCTATTATCTATTTCTCGACTTGTCTACTTGAATTTTATATTTAGGATACCGATTAATCACATAAAATCCCCAGTCGTTTTTATATATTTTTTGAGATTCAGGAATAGTAACCGATTCTATTATCGAGTTTACGAAGTCATTTTTTGATTTTATCTTGAATCAAGGATTTCTTATATAAGCGGCCCTCACAAATTGCAAATACTAATTTGGTAAGAATTAATCGGATTGAAGCTATAGAATCATCGTTCGCCGGAATCGAAATATCTGCGAGATCCGGATCACAATTTGTATCGATTAAACAAATCGTTGGAATTCCCAAAGTAATACATTCTCGAAGGACCTTATATTCTTCTTGTTGATCAACGATGATTACAATATCAGGTAACTCTGTCATATATTTAATCCCACCCAGATATCTTTGCAAGTGAGATAATTGTCTCTTCAACATGGCTGCATCTCTCTTCGGAAGACGGGCGAGTCTCCCCGTCTTTTGTTCCACTCTCAAGTCCCTGAATTTTTGAAGTTTCCTTTTTGTAGTGGACCAATTCGTTAACATACCTCCAAGCCACTTTTTATTAACATAATGGGATCGAGCTCTTATTGCAGCCCGTGCTACTGAATCAGCTACTTTCCATTTTGTCCCAACAATTAAAAATTGTTTTCCTCTGCTTGCTGCATCAAAAACTAAATCACAGACCTCTGATAAAAAACGAGCAGTTCTAGTAAGATTTATAATATGAATGCCCTTCCGTTTTGCAGAGATATAAGGTGCCATTCTAGGATTCCATTTCCGAATCCCGTGACCCAAATGAACTCCCGCCTCCATCATCTCTTCCAAATTGATGTTCCAATATCTTCTTGTCATTTCTCCCCACACTTTCCCTTTTTTTATTTAATAAAGAGACGAGGTATCCTGAAATAAGTAATTGTTCCAACGGAACCTTCTTTTCTAAGGCGGATTGGCCATTGATACACAACCCAAACCACTAATTTCTTTCTATTTGTTATTATTTGAATTTCTTTATTTTATTACTAAATTAAATAACCATAACAAATACAGAGAAGATAAAAAGGATGAATCTCTTGTATTAAATCCCAGAAATCATTGTTGTTTTGGTCTATCGTGGAAATTCTTTGAAAGACAAGAATCAAATAATTCTCTATGGTAAAACAAAATATCTCTCATTTCTCCCTCGAATAGATTCTTTTTTTTTGTTTTCAAGGAAATGTTCTTTTGTTGATTTGAACGGTGTACGAATCCCTTGAATCCGGTACCGGCAGGTATCATCCCCCCCAGAACAACGTTTTCTTTTAGTCCTTTCAACCAATCGATCCGGCCCCGGAGAGCTGCTTTTGCTAAAACTCGAGCAGTTTCTTGAAAACTCGCTTCGGATATAAAACTTTGAGTATTTAGAGATGCTCTCGTTATT